GAGCCCAATTCCTACATTGCATTTGCGGGTAAAAGAGTAATTGAACAAACATTGAATAAAACAGTACCCGAAGGTTCCCAAGCGGCTGAATATTTATTCCAGAAGGGCTTATTCGACCTAATCGTACCGCGTAATCTTTTAAAAAGTGTTCTAAGTGAGTTATTTAAGCTCCACGCCTTTTTTCCTTAATCCCATTTTCACTAAAAATCCTCATTGTGTCGCATTCTAACGAATCTTTCGATAATTTGTAAGAAACTCTTTGTTTATTAAATTTGAAGACAAGAATAAAACACAAAGAAATGCAGAAAAATAATAAAGTTGATTATCATACGTATCTTTCATGGAAAAAGATGAATAAGTCCATTTATTTAGTTCTACATTCCTTGGACTTATTCTATATACTCGCTTAGATATATAGATACTTAGATCTCTATTAAGAATTAATTAATTGAATTAAAATAACTAATAACTACGAATAACTACGAATTCCTAATAATTACAATTATTAATTATAATTAGTATTAGTATAAAATATGATATAAAAAAAAATAAACAGGTACAAATAGTAAATCGAGGTACCCTTTGTATGACAACTTTCAATTTTCCCTCTATTTTTGTGCCTTTAGTAGGCCTAGTATTTCCGGCAATTGCAATGGCTTCTTTATTTCTTCATGTTCAAAAAAACAAGATTGTTTAGATCTGAGGCGACCCAATCTTCTCTTATCCGTTTTTTTTGAAACTTAGACTTGTAGCATAACACAGATATTTATTTCGGGAAATATGGTATAACATGTGATTTCCGCCGAACATAGAGGAAAAAGCTCTTCTGCTTGCAGAAAACGATCTATGGGTAAATGAATTCTAGCTAGTTTCAAATAGATCAGGATCACTGGAGGTCTAAAAAGTTGGTGGAGCTATATGTATATCAATATGTATATTGGGACCATATGAAGGGGATGTTATTATTTTAGATCTAACCAATTTGATGAATTACTCCTTAAGGTTCACATCAAACTAGTACTAGTTCACATAAAACTAGTGCTAGTTGATGAGAGTTCCTTCGGAAACAAAAAAAGTACAGTCAAAATAATTTGGGGTATTCTCTCAATTCTAATAAAATGCAATCGGATCAAGTATGAGTTGGCGATCAGAACATATATGGATAGAACTTATAACGGGATCTCGAAAACTAAGTAATTTTTGCTGGGCCCTTATCGTTTTTTTAGGTTCATTTGGATTCTTATTAGTTGGAACTTCCAGTTATCTTGGTAGAAATTTGATATCTTTTGTTCCGTCTCAGCAAATCATTTTTTTTCCACAAGGTATCGTAATGTCTTTCTACGGTATCGCGGGTCTCTTTATTAGTTCCTATTTGTGGTGTACAATTGCCTGGAATGTAGGTAGTGGTTATGATCTTTTCGATAGAAAGGAAGGAATGGTGTGTATTTTTCGTTGGGGATTTCCTGGAAAAAATCGTCGCATATTCCTTCGATTCCGTATAAAAGATATTCAATCCGTTAGAATAGAAGTTAAAGAGGGGATTTATGCTCGTCGTGTCCTTTATATGGACATCAGAGGCCGGGGGGCTATTCCGTTGACCCGTACTGATGAGAATTTGACTCCACGAGAAATTGAACAAAAAGCCGCAGAATTGGCCTATTTCTTGCGCGTACCAATTGAAGTCTTTTGAGAAAAGGAACTGAGAAATGCTTTCTTAGCAGGAGGCAAAGATGAAAGAATCCTGTTTTTCTATAACCTAACTTAAGTTTCAAAAGAAAGAGATTTTTTTCCAATGTTTGTTGGAAGTGATACTTTAGATGCAAATAAATCTTGTCAATTATTTCCTTTTTATCAATCGACCTTTTTTTTATCCTTTCGTTTGTGTTCCTTACTAAACAATCATGGGTTTTCTTAAAAATGATAACTGGACCCATTTCTGTCTTGTTTTGTCGCTCATTTTTGTTGTATCTTTTTTCCCCCAATTATTCTATTATTGGCTATGGGGAACCGTTGGAATTTTTTCCAAATATTGGATATTTTTATTGAAAAGTAATTCTTTCGTCTCAAAATCTCAATAATATTCATTCTTTAAAGTATTTCTTTCGGTCATTCATTGAAAGGAGACACTTGTTAGGAATTTAATGAATTGAGATATCTGGAAACAATATTTTTGATTATTTCTTCAGTGAAATTCGAAGTAGAGTCTTAATCTATTTCGTTATTCGTTCTAGATTCAAACAAAATCGCAAATCAAATGGATTCATAGAGTTGATACCTTGTCTATAACTCATGTTTGAAAGAAATATTCGTGGACGAATGAAGTGGGTAAATGAAAAATTCACAGGTGAAAAATGGCAAAAAAGAAAAAGAAAGCATTCCCTCCCTTTTTGTATCTTGCATCGATATTATTTTTGCCCTGGTGGATTTCTCTTTCATTGACTAAAAGTATGGAATCTTGGATTACTAATTGGGCGAATACCGGTCGATCCGAAATTTTTTTGAATGATATTCAAGAAAAAAGTATTCTAGAAAAGTTCATAGAATTAGAGGAAATCCTCGTCTTGGACGAAATGATTAAGGAATACTCCGAGATATATCTACAAAAGCTTCCTATAGAAATGCACAAAGAAACGATCCAATTAATCAAGATACACAATGAGGCTCATATCCATACGATTTTACACCTTTCGACAAATATAATCTGTTTTATTATTCTAAGTGGTTATTCTATTTTAGGTAATGAACAACTTGTTATTCTTAACTCTTGGGCTCAGGAATTCCTATATAATTTAAGTGATACAGTAAAAGCTTTTTTGATTCTTTTATTAACCGATTTATGTATCGGATTTCATTCACCCCACGGTTGGGAACTAATGATTGGTTCTGTCTACAAAGATTTTGGATTTGTTCATAATGATCAAATTATATCTGGTCTTGTTTCCACTTTTCCAGTTATTCTCGATACTATTTTTAAATATTGGATTTTCCGTTATTTAAATCGTGTATCTCCGTCACTTGTAGTTATTTATCATTCAATGAATGATTGATAAATGATTCACCAATATGAATCTAATCCACTTAGAATGTTTCTTACTATGTAGTTCTACATAAGTATTAAAAACATTCTATCCGGGTGATTTTCATCCTAAAGTATTCCAGTAAAATACTTCCAGTAAATAGCAGAATCGTGGATAGAGAACTATACTAGTGACCTACCCAATTTATTGTAGAAATTTTTGGATCAATGATTAGGCCATGCAAACTAGAAATACTTTTTCTTGGATAAAGGAACAGATTACTCGATTTATTTCCGTATCGCTCATGATATATATCATCACTCGCCCATCCATTTCAAGTGCATATCCCATTTTTGCGCAGCAGGGTTATGAAAATCCACGAGAAGCGACTGGGCGTATTGTATGTGCCAATTGCCATTTAGCTAATAAGCCCGTGGATATTGAGGTTCCACAAGCGGTACTTCCTGATACTGTATTTGAAGCAGTTGTTCGAATCCCTTATGATAAGCAAGTGAAACAAGTTCTTGCTAATGGTAAAAAGGGTGGTTTGAATGTAGGGGCTGTTCTTATTTTACCGGAGGGGTTTGAATTAGCCCCTTCCGATCGTATTTCTCCCGAGATGAAAGAAAAGATAGGGAATTTATCTTTTCAGAGTTATCGTCCCAATAAAACAAATATTCTTGTGATAGGGCCTGTACCTGGTCAGAAATATAGTGAAATCACTTTTCCTATCCTTTCCCCCGACCCCGCTACTAAGAAAGATGTTCACTTCTTAAAATATCCTATATACGTAGGAGGAAATAGGGGAAGGGGTCAGATTTATCCCGACGGAAGCAAGAGTAACAATACAGTTTATAATGCTACGGGAGCGGGTATAGTAAGTAAAATCATACGAAAAGAAAAAGGGGGATATGAAATAACCATAACAGATCCATCGGATGGACGTCAAGTGGTTGATATTATCCCTCCAGGACCAGAACTTCTTGTTTCAGAGGGTGAATCCATCAAATTTGATCAACCATTAACGAGTAATCCTAATGTGGGTGGATTTGGACAGGGAGATGCCGAAATAGTACTTCAAGATCCATTACGTGTCCAAGGTCTTTTGTTATTCTTGGGATCTGTTATTTTGGCACAAATCTTTTTGGTTCTTAAAAAGAAACAGTTTGAGAAGGTTCAATTGGCCGAAATGAATTTCTAGACTCGCGTATTTATCGACATAAGGTTCATAAAAAGAACAAAATTATTCTTCTTGTTGTCAATTATGTATGATAAAAAAAATGACATTCTGAAAACCTTTTAGTCACTTGCTCTTTTTCCACAAGCTTCGTTAAATCCCCTGTACCGCATTCCTAGTCATAATAGAATAGGTAGATTTTTGTTTGAAGAAGACTATTTTATTTGACTTTACCACCTCTTTCTTTGTTTTTTTTAGCCAAATTGAATTGGTACGACTATGTTACTATTGCCAGATTTCAATACTCTAAAAGATATCCATTTGATTCTATTTAAAATCAAATTGGGATAGATAAGAAAGCGGCAAATAGAACGAACTAGAAATTATAAATGTGGGGAACAAACAATTTAAGGAGGCATTATTCGTCTTCCTAGTCTTCGACACAAGAAAAGAGTGTAGAAAATTCCTTTTCTTGTGTCGAAAGAGTAATGATTTTTGATCCTGTTCGTCAAAAATTCCTAGTCTTGGTTTCGGTTTTCCAGATATAGCAGAATTTTTTTTTTCAATTTATTATGTCCAATAAAAAGAAAGTAGTGGACAAACAAAAAAAAGAAGGAATTTCCTTTTATTGATTAAATAGAACTTATTCAATCAACTTCTAAAAAATTTCCATTTTTCTGAGCTACTAAAATAAAATTAAAATTAAAATATAGTAAAATAAATAGGGTATTGTATTAAAGTATAGAAAGTATTTGGACGATATCTAATCTATAAAAATAGAAAATAGATAGAATCAAGTAAATTGA